CATATTTTTTCACAGTAGCAGGATCACTATAACTGACTCCATTGAGTTCACCGCCATAGAACTCAACAGTTACACCTACTTGTTCGACACTATATTTAGATTCTGCCCTTCTAAAAGGAACATCGGCTCTAACAATTCCGTCTCCGTCTAACAAAACAACTGGAAATGTTTCAAAAAAAGTAGGCATACGCCGTACAAAAAGTTCACGCCCTTCTTTATCTCTAAAGATAGGGTGTCCTAACCAACCGACAGCTATTCCATCCCCGTTGTCCATTGAACCCGCTCTGAATAATCCCCCTTTTGCCGGATTATTGCCGATGTAATCATAAAAAGCTAATTTTTCAGGAATTTTAGACCAAGCTTCAGATAAACTTTGATTTTCTGCTAGCCCAGCACTAACTCTTCGATATATTTCTTGTTGGAAGTATCCTTGATCCCATTGATAACGAGTGGGACCGAATAATTCAATCGGGGTAGTTGCTGAACCATACCACATAGTTCCAGCAACTACAAAAGCTGCAAAAAAGACAGCAGCGATACTACTGGAAAGGACAGTTTCAATATTTCCCATGCGTAATCCTTTGTATAGACGTTGGGGCGGACGGACACTAAGATGGAATAGACCCGCTAATATGCCCAAAGTTCCTGCTGCAATATGATGAGAGGCTATTCCTCCCGGAACAAAAGGATCAAAACCTTCCACACCCCATGCTGGATTTACAGCTTGTACCCTTCCCGTTAGTCCATAAGGATCGGATATCCATATTCCGGGACCATACAATCCTGTTACATGAAATGCGCCAAAACCAAAGCAAGCCACCCCTGAGAGAAATAAATGAATTCCAAAGATCTTGGGCAAATCCAACGAGGGTTTTCCTGTACGTTCATCACAAAATATTTCTAGATCCCAATAGACCCAATGCCAGATAGCTGCTAAAAAGCACAAGCCAGAAAACAGAATATGTGCACCAGCCACACCTTCGTAACTCCAAACACCCGGATTCGTTAGAGTCCCCCCTGTGATACTCCAACCACCCCATGAATTGGTTATTCCTAAACGAGTCATGAAGGGTATAACGAACATACCCTGTCTCCACATTGGATCAAGAACAGGATCAGAGGGATCAAAAACAGCTAATTCGTATAGAGCCATCGAACCAGCCCAACCAGCAACCAGAGCTGTATGCATTATATGGACAGAAATCAAACGGCCGGGATCATTCAATACGACCGTATGAACACGATACCAAGGCAAACCCATGGAAATACCCCCCTTTTTAAATTAAGAAATAGACGCTATGTAACTTTATTGCACTGTAAAAAAAACTATACTATGGAACTTATTTTTTTAGTGGATTATCTCGGGGAAAGGATTAATATTTGTTCTATTCTTTTAGTAAGAATGTCTTTTAATAATAATGGAACAATTTTGTTCGTAGAAACAAAAAGAAGCAGATTTATTCTATACCCGATAAGTACCAATACGCAATGGTAGGGCGTTGATAGCATTTTATATGAGTAACTGCATCTAGGTTTGTTCATCATCCAAAAGAAAAAACCTATTTGAAACAAATTGACTTTATTCATTCTATTCATTCTGTCTTCCTTTTTTATGAACTTTTTTTTTTTTTAATCTATGTATAAAATATGATAAAAGATAAAATATTATTAAGACAATAAACCTACTTTTACGCTTTCACATTAAAGTGAGATTATAGTACTTAATTTTTCTTTCATTTAATGCCTATTGGTGTTCCACAAGTACCTTTTCGAAATCCTGGAGACGAAGATGCATCGTGGGTTGACGTATAGTGCGACTTGTCAGATATATTTGGTTATACGGTATTTTCCCGTTCTCTTACCCCAATTGAGATATCCTCCCTTTCGCCCAAGAAAGATTGATTGAATCATCAAAAATTTGGAGCGTGAAATACAATGAAGAAAATGAAATCTATTTTTTAGGGGATATACAGATTAATATTCGAAATTTAGAATAATTTATGGTTGCCTTGGTTCGAACAATAAAATGAAATATCCAGGCTCCGTTTAAAAACAACCAATTGATAATATATCTATGATTTCTACTTAAAATATCATACTCTAGTATATTCTATTTAGAATTTATTTATCTAATATTCAATTTATAATTTCTAATATAAATCGAAATAAATAGAAGTGATCTCAAACTGTTAATAAATTGAGTAATATGATGAATGCATTGAATATTTACTATTTGGTGGGAGACATAAATAACTTGAAAAAAAAAGAAATCGTAGCAAAAAGACGTAGTATTCGGGCGTTTGTCCTATATATGCAAATCAAAAACGATCAGATCTTTACTCGGAGTAGAGCATAAACCTAAAAGAATTCAAGAAGACCGTTAAGGAACAAGAAAATTACATCGTGATTTGGATTAAATTCCGATGAAAGAATACATCAATGAAAAGTTAGTCCGATAAGTTAAGTTTAGTGAATTTTTTTTCTTTATTATAAATAAGAAAGAAAAAAACTCGAATCTACACATTGATTCTTTTTTTTTCGCGATTTGTATTGAACCGTATGCCTTAAAAGATGCATGTACGGTTCCGAAAGGGATACAATTTTATCCCACTCAACCGACTTTATCGAGAAAGATTACTTTTTTTAGGCCAAGAGGTTGATGACGAGATCTCAAATCAACTTATTGGTCTTATGATATATCTCAGTATAGAGGATGATACCCCAGATCTGTATTTGTTTATAAACTCTCCCGGCGGGTGGGTAATACCTGGATTAGGTATTTATGATACTATGCAATTTGTGCAACCAGACGTACAAACAATATGCATGGGATTAGCCGCTTCAATGGGATCTTTTATTCTGGTCGGAGGAGAAATTACCAAACGTCTAGCATTCCCTCACGCTTGGCGCCAATGAGTTTTTTATTTGATTTGAGAGAAAAAAGAAGACAAGACTATGCCTTCGCGATATATGAAATATGAATATTAAGTAATAATAGCATGGCAGTTAGAATTCGATAGGAAATTTTTTTTTTTCCAAAATTGTTAAATTATGTATCGAAAGAGTAGTATGAGATAAGGGTATTTCCTATTTTATCTGATATATCAGGAGACCCATTTCAGCGCCACAAACTTTTTAGTTTTCACACCGAAAAACTCTTAACAATATAATATAAACAATATATATATTATTCTGAAAGAATACAAATTTTTTTTTTATTTGATATTTGAAAAAAAAAAAGAAACTTTGGGATTGCTAAATAACAGACGAAATTAATATATAAAGCAACGGAACCATCGTAGTATTTTTTTAACTACCCCAAAAAGAAGGGTGGTTATTGGATCATTTACCTATGTGAATATGATAGACCCTCTAATTTATTTTATATTTCTTTAATGTAAAATAAAAAAAGGTATATGTATATAAAGTGAATTCCAGTGTAGGAGCCGTATGCTATGTGCAAAAGATGCCTGTACGGTTGTTCAATTCTATCTTTTTCTTTTTATTATATTTTTCTTTTCGCCGTTCATCGCGCGAGATAGAATAATAATTTATTATGTTATTTCATCAGGGTAATGATCCATCAACCTTCTACTTCTTTTTATGAGGCACGGACGGGAGAATTTATCCTGGAAACGGAAGAACTACTGAAGCTGCGCGAAACCCTCACAAAGGTTTATGTACAAAGAACGGGCAAACCTTTATGGGTTGTTTCCGAAGACATGGAAAGAGATGTTTTTATGTCAGCAACAGAAGCCCAAGCTCACGGACTTGTTGATCTTGTAGCGGTTGAATAAAAAATAAGAGGATTTCACGCAAGTATGCAATTTGATATTTTATCTTGTTACCAGGTTTAATACAATATTGTAAATATTCTATCAATACATTAATAAAAAATGATTCATAATTATCCGGTTAGGATCGATCTAAACCATCCCATTATGTATATGATTCAACATGCCAACTATTAAACAACTTATTAGAAACACACGACAGCCAATCAAAAATGTCACGAAATCCCCCGCTCTTGGAGGATGTCCTCAGCGACGAGGAACATGTACTAGGGTGTATGTGCGACTCGGTCAGATCATGGACTAGGCAAAAAGAAAAGAATTGATCCAGTATAAGTGATCAGTAACAGTGAATAGGATAGAATGGAAAAAGACCATTCACTATACGAAAAATGAAAATATCTAAAAATCTAAGATATATCATATCCTTCGATTGTGGTATCAAATTAATTTATGGTTGAAATTAGTACAAATCCAATCAATTACGTTTTTAATTTAAGATGAGAAAGAATTTCCCATTGGTATCAAATGGTATTCATTAAGCAGGGAAATCCTATTTAAAAAGGAGAAAGATTATGCCCTTAGCTCTTAACTCTTGACTCCTGCAAGAACGGACTAACAAGGTCAGCTACTCAGCAAATCTTCATAATTAAATAAAATACCGTTACTGTTATAGGTGGGTCTCGTTGTGAAAGACCTATTACTGGATAATGATGGGTAGAGCCAAAAGAGTGTGAACTGTACAAGTTAACAATACAATTGATTAAGATTAAATGAAATGAGGGAGGAGGCTCCGGTGTATAGAGAGGACCTCACCGTTTAAGAAGCAACCATAGAAACGATGGAAACCACTATACCTATTTCTATTTACTACTATTTTTTATATTTTTTGATACCCAGTATCAATACAATTTCTTATTCTTATTTCGAGCTGAGAAGTCTATAAAAAAAAATAAAAAATAGTGGTCGGGAAGGTTTATAGTAGCAAAAGCCATTGGAGTTTTTATTTTATACATTGGAAGGATCCGTTTTGTTATTAATAGACTAGGAAAGGGAAATAACTGAAAGAAAAAAAAATCAATTAGTTATTCATCAAAGTTTCATTTATTTATTCAATGACTAGAATTAAACGAGGATATATAGCTCGAAGACGTAGAACAAAAATTCGTTTATTTGCATCAAGTTTTCGAGGGGCTCGTTCAAGACTTTCTCGGACTATTACTCAACAGAAAATAAGAGCTTTGGTTTCGGCTCATCAAGATAGAGGTAGGCAAAAGAGAGATTTTCGGCGTTTGTGGATTACTCGGATAAATGCAGTAATCCGAGCCAATAAACTATACTATAGTTATAGTACATTAATACACAATGTGTACAAGGAGCAGTTGCTCCTTAACCGTAAAATACTTGCACAAATAGCTATATTAAATAGGAATTGTATTTATATGATTTCCAATGAGATCTTAAAATAAGATAAGGAGATTGGAAGAAATCCATTGTAATTTTTAATGGAGTTCCTTGGCCGAGTTAACTCGGGAAGGTAGAGTAGAAATTAGTATGATAAAATAGGATATAATATGATAAAGCCGTCACAATGAACAAACACGTTCAATAAAAAAAGATTTATTATTCTTCCCAAATTATTTTTTTTTTTACTTTTTCTTAGGACACAACACTAAAATCTTAATTTTCAATTTTTTTGAACAAGGCGTCAATTCGCGTTTGAAGTCGGATTGAAGTTTGATTTTGATTCAATTGAAGAGCAAGCCTATTTTATTTATTTTTAATTCTAAGACTCGTAGTTATAGGCGTCGACTCGCTTCTTTCAAATCGTTTCTCATTATTAAGAAAAGGTAACAAAGATAAAATACGAGCTTGTTTTATAGCAATAGTAATTAATCGTTGTTGTTTTAAGGTCAATCTATTCACCCGCCTAGATAATATCTTTCCTTGTTCACTAATAAATCGACTAATTAAACTCATGTTTCTATAATCAATTCGATCCCCCGATTGTATCGGGGGCAAACGCCTACGAAAAGATCGCTTAGATTTAAGAAAGAGCCGCTTGGATTTATCCATGGTTTTTTTATTCCTTGTCCTGAAAATACTAATTCTTTTTTGATGGGATCAGAAATGATTTTTAATTAAAAAAAAGGATTGCTTTGTTTTGTTTATTTTATATTTAAAAAATATAGGATCTGTTATATATAATTATAATATGTCGTTTTTCGTCTTCCTTGGAAGGCAAGGCGAAATCGCGAGCGATTGGTTCGATCTATTTCTTTATCTCTCCGTGAATCGTATGTTTGTAACAAGAGGGACAGAATTTTCTCAATTCCAATCGACTAGGCGTATTATGTCGATTTTTTTGAGTAATATATCGGGAAATGCCCATTGATTCCTTATTAACGCGGTTTCGAACACAATTGGTACAGTCCAAAAAAATCGTTACTCGAGCTTCTTTACCCCTGGCCATGAACCTCCTTTGTATTTTTGATTGACTAAACTTTTCTATTTTTGATCCGACTCGAAGACGAACGAAAAAAAAGTAGAAGTTGCTAAATTAAAATCCAATTATGAAGGATTTTGGTGCAATCTACAATATAGTAATAATAAGTAATATAATGATTTCTAACTCTATATTTATAATTTAGAATCACGGTACGATATTTAGTTTTTCATTTAATTATTTTGTATTATATTGTTGCCACAGCTATTCCATTTTCTTTCTAGATCTATTATTAATTTCATTTTGGTCCTGGAACCCCGAGTTCTTAGTTTCACTGAGGTGAATCCATTTTGATTCTTTTCTAATTTATTTTCATTTTAAAAAAGAAGAGTAGGGGGAGGGATTAGTCACAGATATTTGATTGTAGCTCTAATTTTATTCACCCCCTTCCCGCCTCACTTACTATAATGAAAAAAAGGGGAATATTAACGCATCCGGAAATAAACGATTGATCTCTATCAATAAACCTGCTAAAGAACCAAACCATAGAGTACTTACTACCGGTGCCACGGAAAGATATGTTTTTAGATCTCGCATTTAAAACCCTCCTTCTTTATTTTTGTAATTTGATTCTAATTTGTAATACATAATAGTAATACATATATGATCGGATGTGTCGATGTAGTTAATGACTCACACTTGTATGTCTACGCAGAATCCCTAATACAAATTGAAATGTACAACAATTAAGTAAATATTCCTTTTCTTAAAACAAAAAAAGTCCCTTTCTCTCTGAGAATTCCCGAAAAATTTTCATTTTTTTTACGCGGGGTTTCATATTTCTTCAGTACTTTTTTTAGTCTATTATTATATGTTATATATAACATATAATAATAGACTAAAAAAAAAATAAAGAAGAAATGACAGGTTGGTATATCAATGAAAGAAATAAAGATGTGGAAAAGAAAACAGGGATTCTCTACAATGACACTATAGATCAAGTGAAAAGAAAAGGGATGTAGCGCAGCTCGGTAGCGCGTTTGTTTTGGGTACAAAATGTCACGGGTTCAAATCCTGTCATCCCTACCTATTGCTTTTCTTATGAGCAGAAACGCGAGGTCATATTGATATTAATTAAAATTGGATATACATAATCAACCTTTAATTTTACTATTTAGGATAGTATATATATCCTTGGGTAACAAACTATTTATTATGATAATAAAGCGCTCTTAGTTCAGTTCGGTAGAACGTGGGTCTCCA